GTTAACGTAGCTTAAAATTAAAGCAAAGCACTGAAAATGCTTAGAAGGGCCTATACCCCGTAAACATATAATTAAAGGTCTGGTCCCAGCCTTCCTATTTTCTATTAGTAGAATTACACATGCAAGTATCAGCTACCCAGTGCGAATGCCCTCTAACCCTACCATTAATAGGTGTAAAGGAGCGGATATCAAGTACACACATATGTTGCTAATGACATCTTGCTTAACCACACCCCCACGGGAAACAGCAGTGATAAATATTGAGCTATAAACGAAAGTTTGACTAAGCCATATTAATTTAGGGTTGGTAAATCTCGTCCGAGCCACCGCGGTCATACGATTAACCCATGAGAATAGGAAATCGGCGTAAAGAGTGTTTAGGATATTAATGTAATGAAATTAAAAAATGACTTAGCTGTAAAAAGCTCATTTCATAAATAAAAACATCTACAAAAGTGATTTCATAGGATCTTATTACACGTGAGCTAAGACCCAAACTAGGATTAGATACCCTATTATGCTTAGCCCTAAACTTAGACAGTTACTTAACAAAACTGTACGCCAGAGAACTACGAGCTACAGCTTAAAACTCAAAGGACTTGGCGGTGCTTTATACCCCCTAGAGGAGCCTGTTCTGTAATCGATAAACCCCGATCAACCTCACCAATCTTTGCTAATTCAGCCTTTATACCGCCATCTTCAGCGAACCCTAAAAAGGAATAAAAGTAAGCACAATGATTCAAACATAAATAAGTTAGGTCAGGTGCAGCCTATAGATTGGAATGAAATGGGCTACATTCTTTATTAAAAAGTATAACGGAAATTATTATGAAACTAAAAATTGAAGGAGGATTTAGCAGTAAATTAAGAGTAGAGTGCTTAATTGAATTTGGCAATGAAGCATGCACACACCGCCCGTCACCCTCTTCAAGCATATTAAGTCACCAACCTATATAATTAATGTTATAATGATAATCACATGCAAGAAGAGATAAGTCGTAACAAGGTAAGTATACTGGAAAGTGTACTTGGATTATCGGAGTGTAGCTTAAGATAAAGCGACTGCCTTACACCCAGGAAATTCTAATTATATGGACACTTCGAGCCAAATCTAGCCTACTAAATTATTTCTACTTATTAACCCACTAAATTTAATTAAAACATTCATTTATAACTTACCAGTATAGGAGATAGAAATTTATACAGCGCAATAGAAAAAGTACCGTAAGGAACGACTGAAAGAATATTAAAGTAAAATAGCAAAGATTAACCTTGATCTTTGATAATGATTTAGCCAGAAAAAAATTAACAAAGAGAACTAAAGCTAATTACCCCGGAAACCAGACGAGCTATCTAATAATAACTTTCTGAGTCAACTCATCTATGTGGCAAAATAGTGAGAAAATTACTAGATAGAGGTGAAACGCCTATCGAGCCTGGTGATAGCTGGTTGTCCAAATAAGAATTTTAGTTCAACTTTAAATTTACCTATATAATATATAATAAATTGTAAATTTAAAAGATAATTCTAAGAGGGACAGCTCTTAGAATAAGGGGTACAGCCCTAATCAGAGAGTAACTATATTCAATAATCATAGTAGGCCTAAAAGCAGCCACCAATTAAGAAAGCGTTAAAGCTCAACAAATCTGACTAATTTAATACCAAAATTTATTCCTAACTCCTGATTTACAAATTGGACTAATCTATTACCCAATAGAAGAAATACTGCTAATATGAGTAACAGAATAATTTCTCTAGCATAATTTTATATCAGATCGAATATCTCGCTGATAGTTAACAATTCAATGAACAAAATCATTAATTAAATAATCATTTATAAAATTGTTAGACCAACACAGGTGTGCATTTAAGGAAAGATTAAATAGGCCAGAAGGAACTCGGCAAACACAAGCTCCGCCTGTTTACCAAAAACATCACCTCTAGCATCTCAAGTATTAGAGGCACTGCCTGCCCAGTGACATAGTTAACGGCCGCGTATCCTGACCGTGCAAAGGTAGCATAATCACTTGTTCTTTAATTAAGGACTCGCATGAATGGCTTCACGAGAGCTTAACTGTCTCCTGACCTAAATCAGTGAAATTGACTTTCCCGTGAAAAGGCGGGAATACTATAATAAGACGAGAAGACCCTATGGAGCTTTAGTATAAAAACTAAGACCAATTTATAATAACCTAAGGGTATATAAATAAGTTAACTAGTTATAAACTTTGGTTGGGGTGACCTCGGAGAACAAAAGAACCTCCGAATGATTCTAATCTTAGACTCACAAGTCAAAGTATGATCATTTATTGACCCAGTAAATTCTACTGATCAACGGAACAAGTTACCCTAGGGATAACAGCGCAATCCTATTCAAGAGTTCATATCGACAATAGGGTTTACGACCTCGATGTTGGATCAGGACATCCCAATGGTGTAACAGCTATTAAAGGTTCGTTTGTTCAACGATTAAAGTCCTACGTGATCTGAGTTCAGACCGGAGTAATCCAGGTCGGTTTCTATCTATTAAATATTTCTCCTAGTACGAAAGGACCAGAGAAATAAGGCCAACTGATATATCAGAGCCTTAAGCAGATATAGATGAATTAATCTTAATCTAGACTGCTATAACTTAACACTATAGTTTATAAGCCAAAATAAGGGCTTGTTAGTGTGGCAGAGCCCGGTAATTGCATAAAACTTAAAACTTTATAACCAGAGGTTCAAATCCTCTCTCTAACATATACTAATAATCAATATTTTATGTCTTATTATTCCTATTTTATTAGCGGTAGCATTTCTTACACTAATCGAACGTAAAGTATTAGGTTACATACAACTACGTAAAGGACCAAATATCGTAGGATCCTTTGGTCTTCTTCAACCAATCGCAGATGCAGTAAAATTATTCACAAAAGAGCCAATTCTTCCTATTACATCATCTCTATTCCTATTTGTCGCAGCCCCCATTCTAGCTATTACTTTAGCTCTAATATTATGAGTACCTATACCTATACCTCAACCACTAATTAATATCAATTTAAATCTATTATTCATCTTAGCCCTATCTAGTTTAGCAGTATACTCCATTCTATGATCTGGATGAGCATCAAACTCAAAATACGCATTAATTGGGGGCCTACGAGCAGTGGCCCAAACAATTTCATATGAAGTAACACTAGCCATTATCCTATTGTCTCTTCTAATATTCAATGGATCCTTCTCACTTAATAATTTTATTTATACACAAGAAAATTTATGATTATTAGTATCAACTTGACCTCTAATAATAATATGATTTATTTCCACCTTAGCCGAAACTAATCGGGCCCCCTTCGACCTTACAGAGGGTGAATCAGAGTTAGTCTCAGGCTTTAACGTAGAATATGCAGCAGGTCCATTCGCATTATTTTTCCTAGCTGAGTATGCCAATATTATTATAATAAATGCTTTAACAGTTATTTTATTTTTAGCCCCATCTAACAGCATATATCTACCTGAAATATTTACTATAAAATTTATACCCATAATTATTCTAATAACAATACTATTCTTATGAGTACGTGCATCATACCCCCGATTCCGCTATGATCAACTAATACATCTTCTATGAAAAAACTTTCTCCCACTTACATTAGCCCTATGTATATGATACACATCACTACCAATCACATTAGCAAGCTTTCCCCCTCAATAAAGAAATATGTCTGATAAAAGAATTACTTTGATAGAGTAAATAATAGAGGTTTAAACCCTCTTATTTCTAGGATAATAGGAATCGAACCTACTCATAAGAATTCAAAATTCTCCGTGCTACCTAATCTCACTCCATCCTAGTAAGGTCAGCTAATTAAGCTATCGGGCCCATACCCCGAAAATGTTGGTTTATATCCTTCCCATACTAGATATGAATCCGATCTTAGCGTTATTCATTTATTTTATATTAACAATAGGTACAATCATAGTATTAATTAGCTCACACTGACTTCTAATTTGAATAGGTTTCGAAATAAATTTAATAGCAATAATTCCTATTATAATAATTAAGCAAAATTCTCGATCTACAGAATCTGCAATTAAATATTTTCTAGTTCAAACTACAGCCTCAATTATACTAATAATGTCGGTTTCAATTAACTTAATAATGACAGGACAATGAACTGTCACTTGTACTAATAATATATTATCTTCTATTATCACAATTTCAATACTAATAAAACTTGGAGCTGCTCCTTTTCACATATGACTCCCTGAAGTAGCCCAAGGGCTATCCCTAAGCTCAAGCATAATTCTCTTAACCTGACAAAAAATTGCCCCAATATCAGTCCTATATTTATTGTCTCCATCACTAAATATCTATATTATATTTATTTCAGCCTTCCTATCTATTGCACTAGGCGGATGAGGCGGTCTAAACCAAACTCAACTGCGAAAAATAATAGCTTTCTCATCAATTGCCCATATAGGATGGATAATAGCTATTTTATGCTATAACCCAAATATTATAATTATTAATCTTATTATTTACTTAATAATAACTATCACATTATTTTATATTTTTAAAAATAATTCTACTACCAATATTGCAAACCTATCACTTATCTGAAATAAATCACCCTTAATAGCTTTACTATTAGCACTTATTCTTTTATCTCTGGGAGGGTTACCCCCACTAACTGGGTTTTTACCTAAATGAATAGTGGCCCAAGAACTAGTTAATAATGACAATACTATTATAGCATTAATTATATTAATGCTAGCTCTAATTAACCTGTTTTTCTATTTACGCCTAATTTACTCTTCATCACTAACTATATTTCCATCAATAAACAATGTTAAATTAAACTGACAATACACAAAATCAAATAAATATACCCTAATTATTATTATTTTATCCGTAATTTCTATCCTTATACTACCCCTCTCACCAATATTTATTAACTTCTATTAATAGAAATTTAGGCTAAATAGACCAAGAGCCTTCAAAGCTCTAAGTAGACAAACCCCGTCTAATTTCTGAAATTAAGGATTACAAGATTATATTTCCTATATCAATTGAATGCAAATCAACCACTTTTTTTAAGCTAAATCCTCACTAGATTGACGGCCTCTATCCCGTAAAATTTTAGTTAACAGCTAAATACCTATTCAATTTGGTTTCAACCTACTTCTCCCGCCTTTTTAAAAAGGGAGGAGGCGGGAGAAGCCCCGGCAGCAATATATTTCTGCTTCTTAGAATTTGCAATTCAATATGTTTATACACTACAGAGCTATGGTAAAAAGAAGGTCTATCCTTCTGTGTTTAGATTTACAGTCTAATACCTATATCTCGGCCATTTTACCTATGTTTATTTCTCGTTGACTTTTTTCTACAAATCATAAGGATATTGGCACTCTTTATCTACTATTTGGAGCTTGAGCAGGTATAGTAGGCACCTCCCTTAGTCTATTGATTCGAATAGAGCTTGGCCAACCAGGAGCTTTATTAGGTGATGATCAGATTTACAATGTTGTCGTCACAGCCCATGCATTTGTTATAATTTTCTTTATAGTTATACCGATTATATTAGGAGGTTTTGGAAACTGGTTAGTACCTCTCATGATTGGAGCCCCTGACATAGCTTTCCCTCGAATAAATAATATAAGCTTTTGACTTCTACCTCCTTCATTTATTCTTCTTCTTACATCTTCTATAGTTGAAGCAGGAGTAGGTACCGGTTGAACTGTTTATCCCCCACTAGCAGGTAACATAGCCCATGCAGGCTCTTCCGTAGATCTAGCTATCTTCTCCCTGCACCTCGCAGGGGTCTCATCTATCTTGGGAGCAATTAATTTTATTACTACTATTATTAATATAAAACCACCTGCTGTATCCCAATATCAAACCCCCTTATTCGTCTGATCGATCTTAATTACAGCTATCCTTCTACTTCTAGCTCTACCAGTTCTAGCCGCAGGTATTACCATACTACTAACAGACCGTAATCTTAATACAACTTTTTTTGACCCCTCTGGAGGAGGTGATCCTATTCTATACCAACACTTATTTTGATTTTTCGGTCACCCTGAAGTTTATATTCTTATTCTCCCAGGATTCGGCATTATTTCTCATATTGTAGCTTATTATTCTGGTAAAAAAGAACCTTTTGGCTATATAGGAATAGTATGAGCCATAATATCTATCGGGTTTTTAGGATTTATTGTATGAGCTCACCATATATTTACTGTAGGTTTAGATGTTGATACTCGAGCATATTTTACATCAGCTACTATAATCATTGCCATCCCCACAGGAGTAAAAGTATTTAGCTGACTAGCAACACTTCACGGAGGTCACATTAAATGATCCCCAGCAATAATATGAGCTTTAGGATTTATCTTTTTATTTACTGTTGGAGGTCTTACAGGAATTGTTTTAGCCAATTCATCGTTAGATATTGTTCTCCACGATACTTACTATGTTGTAGCACATTTTCACTATGTTCTATCTATAGGAGCTGTATTTGCCATTATTGGCGGATTTATTCACTGATTTCCCTTATTCACAGGCTATACACTTAATGATACTTGAGCCAAAATCCATTTTATTATTATATTTATAGGCGTAAATGTCACCTTTTTCCCTCAACATTTCCTTGGACTAGCAGGGATACCTCGTCGATACTCAGACTACCCTGATGCCTATACAACATGAAACACTGTATCATCAATAGGATCATTTATTTCACTAACAGCCGTAATACTTATAGTTTTTTTAATTTGAGAACGATTCGCTGCAAAACGAGAAATTCTTAAAATTGAGTTTACAAATACAAATATTGAATGACTACATGGATGCCCTCCTCCATATCATACATTTGAAGAACCAACATATGTATTAACAAAATAAGAAAGGAAGGAATTGAACCCCCAAAAACTGGTTTCAAGCCAATCTTATAACCACTATAACTTTCTCGAAACAAGAGATTTTAGTATTAAAAATACATTACTTTGTCAAAGTAAAATTAAAGGTTACAATCCTTTATTTCTCTTATGCCTTACCCCCTAGAATTAGGCTTACAAGATGCCTCTTCACCCATTATAGAAGAACTCCTATATTTCCACGATCATACTTTAATGATTGTATTTCTTATTAGCTCATTAGTTTTATATATTATTTCTGCTATACTTACGACAAATCTTATGCATACAAGTACAGTAGATGCTCAAGAAATTGAAACTGTATGAACGATTCTTCCTGCAATTATTCTTATCTTAATTGCTTTACCCTCCTTGCGCATTCTATATCTAATAGATGAAATAAATAACCCCTCACTTACAATAAAAACTTTAGGTCACCAATGATATTGAAGTTATGAGTACTCAGATTTTGAAGACTTATCTTTAGACTCATATATGATCCCCACTTCAGATCTCAATCTAGGCATATTTCGACTTTTAGAAGTAGACAACCGTATTATTCTTCCCACAAATACTACAACCCGCATTCTAGTTTCGTCAGAAGATGTCCTTCACTCTTGAGCAATCCCCTCTCTGGGGATTAAAACAGATGCAATTCCTGGCCGACTAAATCAAGCAACTCTAATGATTACCCGACCTGGAGTATACTATGGCCAGTGCTCAGAAATTTGTGGTGCCAATCATAGCTTTATACCAATTACCATCGAAGCCGTTCCTCTTACTTATTTTGAAAAATGAACATCATCAATTACTTAATCACTAAGAAGCTAGTAGCATTAACCTTTTAAGTTAAAGAAAGGAAGTTCCAATTTCCCTTAGTGCAAATGCCTCAATTAGATACATCTTCATGATTTACAATAATTTTAGCTATATTTTTAACCCTTTTTATTATTATACAGCTAAAAATTAATTCATATAAGACTTATAATATGATAGAAACAAAAAAACAAACTCTAAATCACTCTCTTAAACCTTGAGAACATAAATGAACGAAAATTTATTTACCCCTTTTATTGCCCCTACACTATTAGGTATCCCGGTAGCCATTCTTATTATTATATTTCCCAGTCTTCTATTTATTAAACATACTCGACTTTTTAGTAATCGAATTATAATTTTACAGCAATGAATAATTAAAAAAACTACTAAACAAATGATAAGTAACCACAACCCTAAAGGTCAAACTTGAGCCCTACTGTTAATATCTTTAATAATATTTATTTCTTCATCAAATATCTTAGGTCTTCTACCTCACTCATTTACACCAACAACACAACTTTCAATAAATTTAGGTATAGCAATTCCCCTGTGAGCTGGAGCTGTTATTATAGGATTTCGACTAAAACTAAAAAATTCACTAGCCCATTTTCTTCCTCAAGGAACACCTCTCCCCCTTATTCCTATGCTAATTATTATTGAGACAATCAGCCTACTTATTCAACCAATAGCTCTAGCTATTCGGCTAACCGCTAATATTACAGCAGGACATCTATTAATTCACTTAATTGGAAGTGCAGTATTAAACCTTTTAGCAATTAACCCTTCCGTAGCTATACTTACATTAATTATTCTTCTTTTATTAACCATTTTAGAATTTGCAGTAGCCCTCATTCAAGCATACGTCTTCACACTTTTAGTTAGCCTTTATTTACACGACAATACATAATGACACACCAAATACATGCTTATCACATAGTCAACCCTAGCCCCTGACCTCTAACAGGAGCCTTATCTGCCCTATTAATTACTTCAGGACTAATAATATGATTTCATTCTAATTCAATTTTCCTTCTAGTCCTAGGCCTAATCACTAATATTCTTACCATATTCCAATGATGACGAGATATTATTCGTGAAGGAACATTTCAAGGTCATCATACTCCTATTGTTCAAAAAGGTCTACGCTATGGTATGATTCTATTTATTATCTCAGAAGTGCTATTTTTCACAGGATTCTTCTGAGCATTTTATCACTCTAGTTTAGTTCCTACAACAGAATTAGGTGGCTACTGACCCCCCGCAGGAATTAAACCACTTAACCCACTTGAAGTTCCCTTACTCAATACAGCTGTACTTCTAGCTTCAGGTGTATCAGTGACATGAGCTCACCACAGCATCCTTGAAAAAGACCGTATTAATGCTATCCAAGCTTTAATTGTTACAATTAGCCTAGGCTTATATTTTACACTGCTTCAAATTATAGAATATTATGAATCCCCCTTTACAATCGCTGACAGTGTCTATGGTTCTACATTCTTTATAGCCACAGGATTCCACGGATTCCACGTAATTATTGGATCATCTTTTCTTTTTATCTGCCTAATACGCCAATTAAAATTCCATTTTACATCTAATCACCATTTCGGATTTGAAGCTGCAGCTTGATATTGACACTTTGTAGATGTAGTTTGATTATTTCTTTACGTTTCTATTTACTGATGAGGATCATACCCTTTTAGTATGCACACCATTGTACAATTGACTTCCAATCAATTAGACTCGATATTTTTTCGAGAAAGGGTAATAACTTTAATAATTATAATTTTTACAAATACCACCTTGGCCATTATATTAGTAATTATCGCTTTTTATTGACCTCAACTAAATGCACATGTAGAAAAAATTAGCCCTTATGAATGCGGATTTGATCCTTTAGGATCAGCACGCCTACCCTTCTCAATAAAATTCTTTCTAGTAGCGATCACATTTTTATTATTTGACTTAGAAATCGCCTTACTCCTGCCTATCCCCTGATTAATAAACTCATCAAATACAACTACATCAATTATAATTGTTCTTATTTTAATTATAGCATTAGCCTCTAGCCTAGCTTACGAATGAATAAAAGAAGGGCTTGAATGAAAGTAATAAGGTAATTAGTTTAAATTAAAATAAATGATTTCGACTCATTAGACTATGATTAATATCATAATTACCAAATGTCTATTATATTTATAAATGTAATAATAGCATTTTCAATTGCTTTAATTGGCATATTACTTTATCGTCATCATCTGATATCTTCATTATTATGTCTTGAGGGAATAATACTAGCCACATATATTTTTATTTCCCTTGTTTCTCTCAATATGCACTTTACCATAACCTATATAATTCCACTAGTTATTCTAGTATTCGCTGCCTGTGAAGCAGCACTAGGCCTAGCGCTTTTAGTAAAAATATATAATTATCACGGTAATGACTATGTACAAAATCTAAATCTATTAAAATGTTAAAAGTAATTATATCAACTATTATACTCATTCCACTCACATGATTATCTAAAAGTAAGCACTTATGAATTAACACCACCTTATATAGCTTCTTAATTGCTTTAACAAGCTTAATATATTTAAATAAGCAGTATTATATATGAACAAGCTCCTCTATTACCTATTTCTCAGATCATATTTCAACACCACTACTTATTTTAACTACATGACTTCTTCCTTTAATAATTATTGCTAGCCAATATCACCTACAAAAAGAAAACCTAAACCAAAAAAAATTCTATATTTCTATACTAATTTTTCTACAAATCCTACTTATCATAACATTTACAGCATCAGAAATATTTTTATTTTATATTTTATTTGAAGCTACTCTAATTCCCACTTTAGTTATTATTACACGGTGGGGAAATCAAATTGAACGCCTTAATGCTGGATCCTATTTTCTCTTCTACACTTTAACAGGATCTCTCCCCCTATTAGTAGCATTATTATATCTAAAAAAAATAAATTATTCTACACATTTTGTTTTTATAAGCCTAATCTCAGATCATTATACAATAGACTGATCAAATTCACTCTTATGATTATCATGTATAATAGCCTTCATAGTAAAAATACCACTATATGGAATCCATCTATGATTACCTAAAGCCCATGTTGAAGCCCCAATTGCAGGTTCAATAATCTTAGCCGCCATTTTATTAAAACTAGGGGGGTATGGAATGATACGAATTAATATATTAACTGCTCCTATCACCAGCACTATGTATTATCCCTTTATTATTCTCTCCTTATGAGGTATAATTATGACTAGCTGCATTTGCCTCCGTCAAACTGATTTAAAATCTTTAATTGCTTACTCATCAGTAAGCCATATAGCCTTAGTAATTGCAGCAATCATAATTCAAACCCCCCTTAGTTATATGGGAGCAACCACTTTAATAATCGCCCATGGTCTAACTTCCTCTCTAATATTCTGTCTAGCAAATACCAATTATGAACGCACTCATAGCCGCACTATATTCCTTACCCGAGGCTTACTTATTATTCTACCTTTAATAGCAACATGATGATTAATCGCGAGCTTAAATAATCTAGCTCTCCCCCCAACTATCAACTTAATCGGTGAACTCTTTATCTTAATATCATTATATTCTTGATCGAAATTTACTATTATTCTCACAGGGTTGAATATAATAATCACAGTAAGCTATACTTTATATATGCTTATTATCACGCAACGAGGGTTACCCTCCCACCATATTATTAGTATTAAGCCGTCATTTACACGAGAAAACCTACTCATAACTTTACATATCATTCCTCTAGTATTATTAATTATTAAACCTCATATTATTCTTGGTAATACTCTATGTAAATATAGTTTATAAAAACATTAGATTGTGAATCTAAAATCAGAGCATTAATCTCTTATTTACCGAAAAAGATTTTAAGGACTGCTAACTCTTATCCCCACATTTAATACTTGTGGCTTTTTCACTTTTTAGAGGATGACAGTAATCCATTGGTCTTAGGAACCAAAAAATTGGTGCAACTCCAAATAAAAGTAAATTATGATAGCATCTACTACATTAATTACTCTTGTAATTATAAATATACCTATCCTCTTATCTATTAGCCCTAATTATAATATACAAAATTTTCCTACTCATGTAAAACTATCTGTAAAAATTGCTTTCATAATATCCCTAGTTTCACTAATTAGTTTTATTATATCAGAACATGAAGCAGTAATTTTCAACTGACACTGAATGACTATTCAAAGTATAGAAATTTTTATAAGCTTTAAACTAGATTATTTTTCTATTCTATTTCTTCCTACAGCTTTATTTGTTACTTGATCTATTTTAGAATTTTCTATATGATATATATACTCAGATCCAAATATTCATAAGTTTTTTAAATTCTTACTCATTTTTTTATCCACAATATTAATTTTAGTCACAGCCAACAATCTGCTCCAATTATTTATTGGCTGAGAAGGTGTAGGCATTATATCATTTTTACTAATTGGATGATGGCACGGACGAGCAGACGCCAATACAGCTGCCCTCCAAGCCATACTATATAATCGTATTGGTGATATTGGGTTTATCCTAATAATAACATGATTTTTATTAAACTCCAACTCTTTAGACTTACAACAAATTATATTAATTAAAGAGACATCTAACACCCCTCTAATAGGTCTTTTATTAGCTGCCACAGGAAAATCAGCTCAATTTGGCCTTCACCCCTGACTTCCCTCTGCAATAGAAGGCCCCACACCTGTTTCTGCTCTCTTACATTCCAGCACTATAGTTGTGGCTGGAATTTTCCTAATAATTCGATTTCACCCTATATTAATTTATAACTCCATAATTCTAACCATAACTATATGTTTAGGAGCTATAACTACATTATTTGCAGCTATATGTGCCTTAACACAAAATGATATTAAAAAAATTATCGCTTTTTCGACATCAAGTCAGTTAGGCTTAATGATAGTAGCTATCGGAATTAACCAACCTTACATAGCTTTTTTTCATATCTGCACGCATGCATTTTTCAAAGCTATACTATTTTTATGCTCTGGATCAATTATTCATAATATAAAAGACGAACAAGATATTCGAAAAATAGGATCAATTTACAAAACTATACCCCTCACATCATCCGCCCTAATCGTCGGAAACCTAGCCCTAATAGGAATACCTTATCTATCAGGATTTTATTCAAAAGACCTAATTATCGAGGCCATTAACACGTCGTATACAAACGCCTGAGCCCTAACAATAACAATTATTGCCACCTCAATAACTGCCGTTTACAGCATCCGTATAATCATTATAATTTTATTAAAAAACCCCCGATATAATACTATAGTTTCAATTAATGAAAATAATATGTATATAACTAATTCTATCAAGCGTCTAATAATTGGTAGCATCTTTACAGGTTTTATGTTTACATATAGTATTAACCCCTTATTTATTCCTCCAACAACCATACCCCAATATATAAAATTACTAACTTTAATTGCAACCTTTATTGGACTTATAGTAGCATTAGATTTAAGCTTAATAGCCCAATTTCTAAAAATACCCTATAATTCTTATAGCTTCAAATTTTCAAACCTATTAGGCTACTTCACATATATTACTCATCGTTATCCTATTATTACAAGCCTAAAAAACAGCCAAAATATATCCTTCTTCTTATTAGATCAATCATGATATGAACACAACCTACCAATTATATTAATCAATTCTCACAAACAAATATCTAAGTATCTATCTAAACAAACGGGCCTAGTTAAATTTTATTTCTTATCATTCTTTATCTCTTTATCTATTCTATTACCATTATTGTTATTCATTGTTTAACCCTCACGAATAATTTCCATAATAACAATAACACAAAACACTAACGATCACCCAGAAACTACTACCAATCAAGAGCCATAACTATATAATGCAGTCACTCCCACTGCTTCCTCACTAAAAATCCCTGAATCACCGATATCAAAGATAACTCAATCACCCTCATTATCAAAACCTAAAACATGATATAAACCGAAACTATTGCCTACAATAACATAAACTATAAATAATAATTCACTTATACAACCTAGTAATAATGAACCTAATAAAATATTATTTGAAGATCATACCTCAGGATATTCCTCTATTGCTATAGCTGCCGTATACCCAAATACAACCAATATACCCCCCAAATAAATCAAAAACACTAATAAGCCTAAAAACGACCCTTCACAACTTATTACTAAACCACACCCAAAACAACCACTAATAATTAATCCTAAACCCCCATAAATAGGAGAGGGCTTAGAAGAAAAACTAATAAAACCTATCACAAAAATTATGCTAAATAATAGTATCAGATAAATTATCATAATTCTTACACGAAAATTTTCGCGGCCTATGATATGAAAAATCATTGTTGTAACTCAACTACAAGAACCTAATGATAAATATACGAAAAACTCATCCCCTAATAAAAATTATTAATAATTCTTTCATTGATTTACCGACTCCATCTAATATTTCTTCTTGATGAAATTTTGGTTCATTACTAGGCCTATGCCTAATTACCCAGATTATTACAGGTTTATTTTTAGCTATACACTATACGTCAGATACACTTACAGCATTTTCATCCATTACTCACATTTGCCGAGATGTAAACTACGGTTGGCTAATTCGTTATACACATGCCAATGGCGCCTCAATATTTTTTATGTGCCTATTTTTACATATCGGCCGAGGCCTTTATTACGGATCATACTTATTTTATGAAACATGAAATATTGGAATTATTTTACTAATTATTACTATGGCTACAGCTTTTATGGGTTACGTCCTACCATGAGGTCAAATATCATTCTGAGGCGCTACAGTCATTACTAATCTATTATCTGCTATCCCCTATATTGGTACAGATTTAGTACAATGAATCTGAGGGTCATTTTCAGTTGACAAAGCTACTCTAACCCGTTTCTTTGCTTTTCACTTCATCTTCCCTTTCATTATTGTAGCTATAGTCATAATTCACTTATTATTTCTTCACGAAGCTGGCTCTAATAATCCCACAGGAATTACTTCAGAGTCTGACAAAATCTCATTCCACCCATATTATACGCTTAAAGATATGCTAGGCATAATATTTATATTTCTTATTCTAATATCTCTAGTTTTATTTTATCCAGACCTTCTAGGTGATCCAGACAATTATACCCCAGCCAACCCCCTAAGTACTCCCCCCCATATTAAACCTGAATGATATTTCCTATTTGCCTACGCAATTCTCCGGTCTATTCCTAATAAACTTGGAGGTGTTCTAGCACTATTCATATCAATTCTCATTCTATTCCTTTTACCATACCTACACACCTCAAAACACCGAAGCATAGTATTCCGACCTGTAAGTCAATGTATTTTCTGATTATTAGTATCAGACCTATTAATTCTTACTTGAATTGGAAGCCAGCCTGTAGAAAACCCATTTATTACCATCGGCCAACTAGCCTCAATTTATTATTTCCTGTCCATTCTCATCTTAATCCCCCTAGCAGGCCTTATTGAAAACTACATATTTAAATGAAGAGTCTTCGTAGTATAATTAACAATACACTGGTCTTGTAAACCAAAAATGAGAATATATTTCTCTCAAGACGCTCAAGGAAAAGATTATAATCCTACCATCAACACCCAAAGTTGATATTCTATTTTAAACTACTCCTTGAACAAGCATATCGATATATGTATAATCAACATAAGATTAGTCCTCTTATAATGATATACACTTAAATATTCAATAGTATAAAGACATTAAATTATATTTTTACTATATATTTATGTAATTCTAGCATATAAGCATGTACATTAAACTCTATAATTACATAAGACATTAAACTATTTATCAACAGATTATTAATTTCAATACGAATATCTATATCAATTATAGATTATTAATATTACATAGTACATAATATTATTGATCTTACATAGCGCATCCTATTAATAAACTTTATCTACCACCCGCATATCACCTCCATTAGGTTATTTCTTAATCTACCAACTCACGTGAAATCAACAACCCTTGTGAACAGTGTCCCTCTCCTCGCCCCGGGCCCATTTAACTTGGGGGTTTCTAACCTTGTATTTCACAAGACATCTGGTTCTTTCTTCAGGACCATCTCACCTAAAATCGCCCACTCTTTCCCCTTAAATAAGACATCTCGATGGATTAATGTCTAATCAGCCCATGCCGAAGCATAACTGTGGTGCCATGCCCTTGGTATTTATTTTTTTGGGGGGATGCTTGGACTCAGCTATGGCCGTGAAGGGCCTTAACACAAATGCATGTATTGTAGCTGGACTTAACGTGTACCTCCGGTATCCTCATAATGGTTAGCATGGAATTATAGTCAATGAAGCTAGGAAAATCTTTTAATGGTTACAGGACATATGTTGTAATTCAAGAGTATGCAATAAGTGAAATGTTTTGGACGCATGCAGTTAATGTTTTCTTAGACAATATGCTTAATGCTAGATGGACATAATACAATTCTATATTGAGTTATAAAAAAATTTCGTACGTTTACGCGTACTTATACGTACCCCAATGTTCGCATTTACGCATACGTGTATATATACACATATGCAGACACAAACACGTACGCATACGCATACGCATACGCATACGCATACGCATACGCATACGCATACGCATACGCATACGCATACGCATACGCATACGCATACGCATACGCATACGCATACGCATACGCATACGCATACGCATACGCATACGCATACGCATACGCATACGCATACGCATACGCATACGCATACGCATACGCATACGCATACGCATACGCATACGCATACGCATACGCATACGCATACGCATACGCATACGCATACGCATACGCATACGCATACGCATACGCAGGTGCGAATGCGAGTGCAGAAACCTGAACCCGCATTCTTTAAATAACCAGCTTTCATAGCTCAAACCCCCCTTACCCCCCTTACCTACTGCAGACTAAACGAAATTCTTGACAAACCCCAAAACCAAGAAGGGTATGCAGCAATATATAAATAATTTATTATTTATATATTATGTAATAAGCAAATTTTTTTAATTGCTCATGTATTATACAAATTTTAAATTTCCTATTTACAAATTAAATTTAATGATAATGATAATACAATAATACAATAATATAATAATATAATAATATAATAATATAATAATATAATAATAATAATATAATAATAATATAATAATATAATAATATAATAATATAATAATATAATAATATAATAATATAATAATATAATAATATAATGATATAATAATATAATGATATAGTAATATAGTAATATAGTAATATAGTAATATAGTAATATAGTAATATAGTAATATAGTAATATAGTAATATAGTAATATAGTAATATAGTAATATAGTAATATAGTAATATAGTAATATAGTAATATAGTAATTACAAATAATTTATCATATAATTAAAAATTAAATTTTGCTTTCTTACTTTGTTTATAAAAAGTTAACTATATAAAATTTATCTATAAAATTTTAATTAAAATTTATCTGTATTAATAATTTTACAATATTTATTTTATATCGTAAGATAAGATCTAAATAATTAAACTAGATCTATTTTATTTATATTCCTTATAATTATTAAACTTATTTATAGAATAAT